AATATGTCTACGCTGGTTCAAATCCAGCTCGGCCCAAAAATTCGCCGATCCCCCCATGAAATGATATAATCATTTGTTGTTCTCTAGAAATGTGCGATCCCAATAGGAAAAAAAGTCAAATTTTCTGAGATATCTTTACCGCTATTTACTTTTCTTTTTCTTTATTTCTTTTTGTTTTCCAACAAATTCTTATCTTGCTAATGATATAGATTCATAGCAGGATCTGTAAGTGTAAAGCCTCAGGAAAAGAGTAAAGAAAAAAAAAAAGACCCTTTTCATTGAAAAATGGATTAGCTAATTTATTTGGAAATAATGAAAAGATTATTAGTAATCTATGTTACTCTCGTTAAAATGCATATCCATATGGATATCAATCAATATATTATTCGTGTCTCTGTTCCAATCTGTTAATCTAAAATAGAAATAGAAAATATTTGAATGAAATCATAAGAATATGTATACTGTACACTTGATTTTAGTATGTTATTTTCCTGGGATTGTAGTTCAATTGGTCAGAGCACCGCCCTGTCAAGGCGGAAGCTGCGGGTTCGAGCCCCGTCAATCCCGACGGATCCAAATCCAATAAAAAAATACATCAAATCAATGCGTTTCTCCATTTTTCTGTGAAAGGGAGTACAAGAGGGGAGTACAAATAGTAGAATTTCATTCCCAATAGGGATCCCTCTTCTTTTTTTTTTCATTTCTCTTCTATTGTTTGGTTTTGTTTATAAACAATGGTAAGTGTAAAAGCAGTGAAATGATACTTCATCAGATGACTGTACAAGGAAGGCAATAAATTTTAGAAAATAAAGAGTGGAAAAAAATAGATAAATAAAAATAGAATCAAAGAATTTTTGATTGGATAAGAAATCCACTTTTGAATTTTTGAATTCGGTATGGATAAAAGATCTTCCTCTGGTATATTATTCAATTCTTGATGATGAATCGATTTGACAGCTCCGATATTGTTATTCATGATATTGATCCGATTCCATCGAAATAGAATTCATCCTATTGAATTTACAGACAAAAGATTTATCATCTCGATGGGATTAAATCCCGAGTTATTGCGAATTAAAGAAAAATGAAACGATGAAATTATGGAAGTAAATATTCTCGCATTTATTGCTACTGCACTGTTCATTTTAATTCCTACTGCTTTTTTACTTATAATATACGTAAAAACCGTAAGTCAAAGTGATTAATTTGACTTAAACTTTATTTTTTAATTCTTATCAATGATTGATTGAAGAGACGAAAAAAAGAAAAGGATTCCAATTTCGCTGAAATGAGCGAACTAGAACCAACAGTATTCTATGAAATACTCGATAGTATGGTAGAAAACAATTTCTACCATACGATCAAATATTTTTCTTGTACTGTATAAAGTTTACTGTATGAAAATACAATACAGGTTAATTTAATATATATCAATTGACGTTTTTATCTTCCTATATATATAGAGATATATAGATATCAATTATGTATATAATGTCCATGGTGTTGTGTTCCAATTTTATTTTTTTGCTTCATCTATTTCTATTTGATTTGTTTCTATTTAATTTGTGTTGATTCCAACATTTCTAAACTCAATTAGTAAGACTTCTAAAGTCCACTTCTTCCCCATACTACGAGTGAAAGAGAAAAGGTAAAGACTACCATTAAAGCAGCCCAAGCAAGACTTACTATATCCATGTAAATTATGTCCTCGATCTCTATGAAGGAATTATTCAATTAGTGCTCACTAATAATAGTAGAATCCCTAGCGCAGAGTCAAAAGGGAATTCTGATCCAACATCGTTGATGAAACAATCCAATAAATCCAATTAGAACAAGTTCTTCTAAGTATAAGATTTCTAATTGAACAACAGTAAGCACAAGCAAACTACACAGAGAAGGCCTTTGAAATATCAAAGGAATGTTAATAACATATAGGAATAATAAGACTTATTCTTTCTTTTGGTGTCGTTCATTTCATTAAGTAAACTAGAATATAAAATAATAAAATCTATATAGAATATTAAGTAAAAGAATAAAAGAAAAGTATCCATTCAAGCTAATTAATATTGAATGAATGCCAGAAGACTCAGAGACTTTCATGAATATGGATACAAAAAAATCTTCCAATCTTTCTATCTTTCCACAATTAATAATTAATAATTTAAACAATTAATAATTTAATTAGATTTTTCGTCTGACTATTCAATCTAATTCAAGACCCGGTTAGTAGACACTACATTAGTAATGGAAGGGCTATCATATCAAGATTTACCAGTTCTTTTTCACTACTATAATTTTTCCTTAAACCTTAGACATAAATATTTATAGCATTTTCGAGAACAGAACCCCTACCAGATCCTTAGAATCGAGCAAGTATCAAGAGTACTTTTCCTACGCTTGCTTCTGCTGGAAAAAAAAATTGTAAGTTATATCAGCAAAACAGAATAAAGTTTTTTTATTCTTTTGTTGATCAGGCGACACCCGGATTTGAACTGGGGAA